GTGAATTACTTAAACAATCTCAATCCGCCCCTCTTACCGTGGAAGAACAAATAATGACTATTTATACTGGAACGAATGGTTATCTTGATTCATTAGAAATTGGACAAGTAAGGAAATTTCTCGTTGAATTACGTAATTACTTAAAAACAAACAAACCTCAATTCCAAGAAATTATATCTTCGACCAAAACATTTACTGAGGAAGCAAAAATCCTTTTGAAAGACGCTATTCAGGAACAGTTGGAACGCTTTCTGCTTCAGGAACAACCATAAAGAAATTGATCCCTTTTTCAAATTTTCTTGATCTAGAAAAAGAAGATGGCAATAAATTGCGTCCAATAGGATTTGAACCTATACCAAAGGTTTAGAAGACCTATGTCCTATCCATTAGACAATGGACGCCTTTCATTACGATTTTTTTTTATTTTTACTTTTATATCTCTTATTCGGGAAAAAAATAGAAATAGAATAGGGTTTTTTGTGATAGAATCAGGATAATTGTCTATTCAATTCAATAATGCAGTCATTCATTCTGCATTCGATTTCATTGAATTCTATTGCTATATTTATTTACTTTTCTATTTAATATAGAAAAGTAAATAAATTATAATATATATATATATATAAATCTATATATATTAAATAGAAAAAAAAAAATCTATATATATTAAATAGAAAAAAAACGAAAAAGCGGGTAGCGGGAATCGAACCCGCATCGGTAGCTTGGAAGGCTAGGGGTTATAGTCGACGTCAACTCAGGGTTTTTAACGTCTCTAATTCAAAACCGAACATGAAACTTTGGTTTCATTCGGCTCCTTTATGGAAGATGGAGAAATTCCATGATCTAAGCTGTGAACGAAAAAAAAAAAAAACAACAACAAAATTTGACCCATAACATCTATGTCAGCTTTTCTATCTTGAATAGATTCAAGACGGCTCGCTTTATAGATGATCCCTCTATAAGAGGAAGATTAGAAAAATCTTTCTAGTTAGTTCGTTCTCTATTTCTATTGGAGAGAATCCTGAGGAAAAGTCTTCTTTTCTACCGAGCTAAACGAATATGTTGATGTCTATAGTAAACCAAAGTCATCATTTTATAGCTATTTTACTTCCATTTTCCCTCGACAAATAAAAAAAAGAAGATTTAGTTACGATTAGAATTTTTTTTTACTTTCCTTATCCATGGATCTTTTACTCATACTCATTCAATTGGAAGTATTGATCCAATTCAATCAAAATTCTGTTTCGTAATTTCAGAATCCAATTTGAATTTCAATTTGGATAAAAATCACGAGAATGTGGATTTGTCCTCGAACTTGTCATTGCGAGGTAAAGGGTTAAATCCTTTTTAAGAAATGAAGTTTTTGTTCGGAATACAAAGAAAACCGAAGGACCCCTTAACTATTAGGGGATTCATATAACGAATCTCACTTTTACCACTAAACTATACCCGCTACAATGTCATTATTGTATAGAAATGGGTTTTTGTCGAACAAAAAAGAATTGTGGCGGTATCAGAAAAAATACTGCAATTTAGAGTGTTGATGCCTTTTGTCAGGTGACTCTCATTTTTACTAAAAAGGCTGATTTAAATAACCTATTCTATCTTTTTTTGCTGGAGGGGTTTGGACCGATTAGGGTTTGATAAAATAACTTCAGTTAGAACATAAAAATAACTGATGGAAGAATCCACGTTTAAAAAATTTAACCCCCCTTTTTCAAGTAAAGAATTTCTCAAACAAAAAGGAAAGGATCTTTTAAATTATCCTTTTTTTTTACGTCTAGTTTCTAGTTTTAGGAATTAGTTCCAACTATATACTATATCTAGTAATCTAGTAAAAAAAAAGAATAGTCCCTTTTAGACTAAAGTATTTTGAAAAGGCCCGGCTAGGTACTAACCCGGCCAGGCCATGGGAATGAAAAAGCCCTTACTCTTACTTTATAAAAAAAGAATGGGGTTGCGGTTAAACCGTCTTTAGACCCATATAATAAAATAATAAAGGAAAAATAAGGAAGAAATACTCTTTTCAATCCTTACCTTATACATGTTAAGTAATGTAACATAGTACTTATTCTTTTTCAACTGGAGAGATGGCTGAGTGGACTAAAGCGTCGGATTGCTAATCCGTTGTACGAGCTATTCGTACCGAGGGTTCGAATCCCTCTCTTTCCGTTTCCGTTGAATTTATCTTTTTGTTTTCTTTAATATTTATCGGAAAGGAAATACTTTTTATTTTCTTATAGTCAAATTCCTAGTTAAAGGAGTAAATTGAAAAAATTCTAAGAAAATCTTAAAATATAAAATAAAGCAAAAGAAAGGAAAAAGTCTTATCCCATTTTTTAGTCTTCTCGTCCAGGATTACGGCCTGGATCATTAGATAGGAATCCGAAGATGAAGAGAGAAACAAAGAATATAACTACTGTGTAAACGAAGAGTTTGAGAGTAAGCATTACACAATCTCCAATATCATTTTTTTTTTGTAAAAAAGAGAATAGATTCGCCATTTTTATACCCCATATTCTAACTATTTTGATACTAAGAAATGAAGCAGTTTCAAAAAAAAAAATGAATTTTCATAAATTCAGTTGTAATATTTGGAAGAAGACTCTTTCATTACCAAAAGTCTCTTTAATATCCAAAACCAAAATAGTTAATTGGTGGGTAACCCACTAGAGTTTTTCACCGGAAAAGGGTCAGAATGCAGAAATGAGGTGATCCAGCTTTAGAGCAACTATTCAAATTTGCACCAAGAGCTCAGCCCTTATCAATTGTTAGTTTTTTTTTATTGAATAAAGCATGCATTTTTCTAGAACAGTATTATATTTAATATCTCAGCGAAAGCTTACAGCAGCTTGCCAAACAAAGGCTAAGAGAAAAAATAGCAGAGGTATAACTGGCATAAGATCTACAATTGGATTTAAAAAGGCGTAGGCCTCAGGTAATTTGGCAAATAAAAAATGAATCGAATAAAGGTCAGAATTAAGACAGATACCGCTCAAACTGAAGATATTAAGCATAACAAAAGTTTTTTGTTCTTGGAGATAATTGCTTTTTGATTGAGTTATTGATATAAGGGAAAATGAAGAAAGTAAAATAGACTCAAAAACTCTTCTTTTTCTTTGAACTTACCCAATAAAAAATCCTTCTATTTTCAATTCAAAATAGAAGAAATTCAAATTTCATACAATATCTTATATCTTAATTAAATTATATGTAATGATCAATCCATTTTTATATAATTCTATATCGGCACGTGTTTAAAATTATCCATTCCATAGAAATTTTGGCTGGAATTGACGAACAACCACTACTAACAGTAATCTTTATTAGTGAAGAATCTAAATAGAAGTGGGGCGTGGCCAAGTGGTAAGGCAACGGGTTTTGGTCCCGCTATGCGGAGGTTCGAATCCTTCCGTCCCAGAGGATATGGATTATATGCAACTAAAGAACGCTTTTTTTTTTTCTAAACTATCATTTATTTACAATAACAGAGTAATAGCCTATTGGATAGAATTTGGTTCTTCTTTCTACTTTGTTACTAATACTAATTCTTTTATGAACCATATCTTTTTTACAAACTTAATTGAGTTCAAATGACACCTATATTTTTTATTCAGGCAGGTATAAGTAACATAAATTACACTAGTTTGAATAAAAAAAAAGAAGTTGTACAGTCCTTTCATCATAGGCACATGCTCTTTGATATTCATACTGAAGATAAGTACTTAGAAAAAATGGATTTTTCTATCTCAGGATAGGCTGAAAACATGTGCTATATTCAAATAATGATGTCGAAGTAGGAAATGTGTTTTCAATATTTTTCCTGTGAGTTCTCGGTACTGGAAGAGGCGGATTCATTACAAAGAACTCGTTTATTCATGTTATTTTTATTCTATTTTTATTGTAGAATTCTATTCTTCTATAATTATATAAAAATAATACAATATTTTTATACAATAAAATTTTGAATTTAAATAGGGGATTTAAGGTGAATTCTTAGTGAGGACTTCCTTCGAAAAAGAATTTCGCCACCCATATACACGTCAAATAGATTACTATATACGGAGTACTGACCAAACCAATGACTACTCATGATTCCATTTCTAAACTATAGGATGTTATGGTAAAACTTCGTTTGAAACGATGTGGTAGAAAGCAACGTGCGACTTGAAGGACATGATCAGCTGTGGATTCTTACATCCGTCATTTTAGATCGCAATGAAGGTGCCCTTGGCTCGACATCTTTTGTTCTGTTCTATTACTCTCAATTGTAATTCAAATAGTACATAATATGATGGAGCTCGAGTATAAAGTATTGATTGATTTCTTAGGGGCAAGAATCTAGGGTGAGTGCCAATGAATAAGTTGGAACAACTTCGTAAGTGTATCTTCAAGATATAAATCGAAAGGATCGAATTCTAACATGCCGTTTTTTTCGAATTGGTAAAACTCTTTTGATCCAAAGTGTATAAAGCGGGAATCAAGCATTCGAATGATTCTTTGATATAAGAAATCATAAAAAAGGGTATGTTGCTGCCATTTTGAAATGATTAAGGATCACCGAAGTAATGTCTAAACCCACGGATTCACAGTAAAGATAAAACATCTTGGAACAAGGAAAGACTTTTTTCAATTGTCTTAATAACTAGAGAAGAATAAAAAACTTCTAAACGAGACAGAAAGAGGTTAGAGACCACTCAATAACTGAAATGCCTAAGGCCATTCTTTGAACTATTTGAGAGTTATCTAACTTGAGTTATGAGTACGAATGCCTTTTTTGTTTTTTTTTTTGAAAACAAGAGAGGGCTTTATTTTGATTCTATTTAATTATTTTAGGGATCCACGTGGCATTTAAATTATAGAATTTCAAATCATTTTTTCTTGAGCCGTACGAGGGGAAAACTTCTTATAAGGTTCTGGGGGGGGTATTACATCTATCCCAATAAGCCGTTTATCGAATTGTTGCAATTGATGTTCGAGCCCGAAGAGAAGGAAGAGATCTTCGTAAAGTGGGTTTTTATGATCCGATAAGGAATCAAACCCATTTAAATGTTCCTGCTATTCTCTATTTCCTTGAAAAGGGGGCTAAACCGACAGGAACTGTTCATGATATTTCAAAGAAGGCAGATGTTTTTAGGGAACTTTTTCTTAATCAATCCAAATTAAAGAACTAAAAAAAAAAGAGTGTGGGTATGACTCGGATCGAATCTAATTTTTTATATCTTTTCGTTACTATATCTCTTTCTTACTCTAATCAGAACCGATTTTTTATTGTTCCTCTGATTAAAATCACATGATAAGAACGAAAATACCTTGTATTGGTATTTTGATAGAAAAATCTTCAAATGAATAGAATAGCTCAAGAACTTGGATTTAGAAATAGAAAATTATGATATTCCCTTTAATTGGATGGTTTTCTTTGGAGTTCTAAAGGACGAGATTAAACTTCCTTATGTCAACTTCTATTGATTAATTAATTCCAATATATTTATATTTTTCCTATTTGCTTTTTCCATTTCGTTTTTATCTATCTATTATCTATGTAGATAATCCATGTAGTGCCAATCCAACACAAGTCCTTCTTTTTTTCTTAGTAATTTAGATTAGAATGGAATTTATTGTCGTTTTTGTATTGTATTTTTTTCTCAACATTTATCTTGACAACAGTCTATCGAACAAATATAATTAGATCGTGTATAAAAAGAAAAGAATCCATTTATCTTCGTTCCATAGATTTAGGTTTTTCTTTCCTTCATTTTTTATTAGTTTTTAGTTCAATGTTTCGATTGTGTCATGCAATCTTTAGTTTGGTTTTGACTGGATTTATAGACTTTTTTGGCTTGGGGTTGCTAACTCAACGGTAGAGTACTCGGCTTTTAAGTGCGACTAGGATTTTTTACACATCTGGATGAAGCAAGGGATTCGTCCATACCGTCGGTAGAGTTTGTACGACCACGACTGATCCTAAATGGGAATGACTGGAAAAAATAGCATGTCGTATCAATAGAGAATTCTAAAACTATTTCATTCTTAAAAGCTTGCTCCTGATTTTAATTTTTGGAGCAAACCAAAAAAAATGAATTGAAAGTTGGGTCAGGTGAATAAATGGATAGAGCCTTTTGGCTCCAATTGTAGGGAAATAAAAAGCTACGTGCTTATGTTCGTAATTTGAACGACTACCCGATCTAATTATACGTTAAAAATATATTAGTGCCTGCTACGGGAAAGGCTGCGCCCATGAATGGATTATCCATTAAAAAAAAATCCTAACTATTCTCCCTTTTAGAGTGGGGATGACTGTGTAAAAGAAGCCGTATATTGATAAATATCCATTTTCCAAAATCAAAAGAGCGATTAAGTTGAGAAAATAAAGGATTTCTAACCACCTTCTTAATCCTATAATGAATCTAAATTTTTTATATGGAAAAGAGAGGATAGAGAGTCCGTTGATGAGTTTACTTATCTCCGAGGTTTTTCTTTTTTATATTCCTCTAATACCTTGTTTTGACTGTATCGCACTATGTATCATTTGATAATCCAAGAAATCCATTATCTTTTATTCAAATCTAATTTCCATTTTAAATGGAGGAAGTTAAAGGATCTTTAGACCTCGATAAATCTCGTCAACATGACTTCCTATATCCACTTATCTTTCAAGAGTATATTTCTGCATTTGCTCATGATCATAGGTCCGTTTTGTTGGAAAATGGGGATTATGACAAAAAGTGGAGTTTTCTACTTCTTAAACGTTTAATTAATCAAATGTATCAACAGAACCATTTAGCTCTTTTTACTAATACTAATGGTTCTAACCAAAATGCATTTTGGGGGCACAATAAGAATTTGTATTCTCAAATGCTATCAGAAGGTTTTTCAGTAATTATAGAAATTTTATTTTCCCTACGACTAGAATCTTCTTTCGAAAGGAAAGAAATAGTAAAATTTAAAAATTTACGCTCAATTCATTCTTTATTTCCTTTTTTAGAAGATCAATTGGTACATTTAACTTATGTGTCAGATATAGAAATAACCCCTCCCACCCATCTTGAAATATTGGTTCAAACCCTCCGCTACTGGGTGAAAGATGCTTCTTCGTTACATTTAGTACGCTTCTTTCTTTACAAGTATGATAATTGGAATAGCCTTATTACACTAAAGAAGTCCATTTCCCTTTTTTTAAAAAGGAATCCAAAATGCTTCTTGTTCCTCTATAATTCTCATGTATGTGAATCCGAATACATCCTCGGTTTTCTTCGTAACCAGTCGTTTTATTTACGATCAACATCGTTTGGACTCTTTTTTGAGCGAATCCATTTCTATGGAAAAATAAAAAAACCTTTTGTAGAAGTCTTTTCTATTCAAACCAAGCTAGGGTTGTTCAAGGATCCTTTTATTCATTATGTTAGGTATCAAGGAAAAGCCTTTTTGGGCTCAAAAGGCACGCCTCTCCTGATGAGTAAATGGAAATATTACCTTATCAATTTATGGCAATGTCATTTT